GCAAACGTAGCTTAATAAAAAGCATAACGCTGAAGATGTTAAGATGAGCCCTAGAAAGCTCCGTAAGCACAAAGGTTTGGTCCTGACTTTACTGTCAGCTATAGCTAAATTTACACATGCAAGTATCCGCGCCCCTGTGAGAATGCCCTGTAATCTCTGGATGAGATCGAGGAGCTGGTATCAGGCACACTTAAATGTAGCCCACGACGCCTTGCTTAGCCACACCCCCAAGGGAATCCAGCAGTGATAGATTTTAAGCCATAAGTGAAAACTTGACTTAGTTAATGCTACTGAGAGTCGGTAAAACTCGTGCCAGCCACCGCGGTTATACGAGAGACTCAAGTTGACAGTCATCGGCGTAAAGAGTGGTTAAGATGTATAAAAACTAGAGCCAAATACCCTCAAAGCTGTTATACGCTCTCGAAGGTAAGAAGCCCAACTACGAAAGTGGCTCTATCATATCTGATTCCACGAAAGCTAGGGCACAAACTGGGATTAGATACCCCACTATGCCTAGCCCTAAACATTGACAGTTAATTACACCCACTGTCCGCCTGGGAACTACGAGCACCAGCTTAAAACCCAAAGGACTTGGCGGTGCTTTAGACCCACCTAGAGGAGCCTGTTCTAGAACCGATAATCCCCGTTAAACCTCACCCTTCCTTGTCATTTCCGCCTATATACCACCGTCGTCAGCTTACCCTGTGAAGGCCTAATAGTAAGCGCAATCGGCAATGCCCAAAACGTCAGGTCGAGGTGTAGCGAATGGAAGGGGAAGAAATGGGCTACATTTACTAACACAGTAAATACGGATGATTACCCTGCAACGAGTATCTGAAGGAGGATTTAGCAGTAAGCAAAAAGCAGAGTGTTTTGCTGAAATTGGCCCTGAAGCGTGCACACACCGCCCGTCACTCTCTCCGAACTAAAACTTTAAACATAACTAATATGCTATAACTGTAAAGGAGAGGCAAGTCGTAACATGGTAAGCGTACCGGAAGGTGCGCTTGGAAAAACTCAGAGCATAGCTAAGATAGAAAAGCACCTCCCTTACACTGAGAAGTCATCCGTGCGATTCGGATTGCCCTGAAGCTCAACAGCTAGTCCACCCAACCAAAAACAAATCCCCAACCATCTAAATACCCCCTAATACACGCAATACACATCAAACAAAACATTTTCCCCCTTTAGTATAGGCGATAGAAAAAGTACCCCGGAACAACAGAAAAAGTACCGCAAGGGAACGCTGAAAGACACATGAAACAGGACAATAGGCCTAAAAAAGCAGAGATTAAAACTCGTACCTTTTGCATCATGATACAGCCAGAAAACTCCGAGCAAAGAGCACTTTAGTTCGACTCCCCGAAACTAAGTGAGCTACTCCAAAACAGCCTATTTAGGGCAAACCCGTCTCTGTGGCAAAAGAGTGGGAAGAATTTTGAGTAGCGGTGACAGACCTATCGAACTTAGTTATAGCTGGTTGCCTGAGAAATGGATAGGAGTTCAGCCTATTGGCTTCTTTACTCTACCCCCTTTCCCCACCCGGACGCCAAGAGAAACCAATAGAGTTAATCAAAGGGGGTACAGCCCCTTTGATATAAGACACAACTTTTATAGGAGGATAAAGATCATAATTAAACAAGGCAAAGAGTTTAGGTGGGCCTAAGAGCAGCCATCCCAATAGAAAGCGTTAAAGCTCAAACTAATTATGCCGCCTCATAATTCCGATAATTTAATCTTAATCCCCTGACTTTACCAGGCCTCCCCATGCAAACATGGAAGAGATTATGCTGAAATGAGTAATAAGAGAGTGACATGACTCTCTCCCGTCACAAGTGTAAATCGAAATGGACCCACCACCGAATATTAACGGCCCCAAACAAAGAGGGTATTGGGCCACAACCTTATACGTCTAGAAAAACCCCCAATAACTACCGTTACCCCCACACTGGTGTGATCTCAAGGAAAGACTAAAAGAAAAAGAAGGAACTCGGCAAATCAAGGCCCCGCCTGTTTACCAAAAACACCGCCTCTTGCAAAATTAACGAATAAGAGGTCCCGCCTGCCCTGTGACTATATGTTTAACGGCCGCGGTATTTTGACCGTGCGAAGGTAGCGCAATCACTTGTCTTTTAAATGGAGACCTGTATGAATGGCACAACGAGGGCCTAACTGTCTCCTTTTTCAGGTCAATGAAATTGATCTTCCCGTGCAGAAGCGGAAATAACCACATAAGACGAGAAGACCCTATGGAGCTTTAGACAAAAGACAGACCATGTTAAGCACCTTCAAATAAGAAACCAAACTCGATGTTTACTGCCCTAATGTCTTTGGTTGGGGTGACCGCGGCGAAATAAGTAACCCCCGTGTAGAAAGAGGGCTCACTCCCTTCGAATCAAGAGCTTCCGCTCAAATGAACAGAACATCTGACTAAAATAAGATCCGGCAACGCCGATCAACGGACCGAGTTACCCTAGGGATAACAGCGCAATCCCCTTCTAGAGCCCATATCGACAAGGGGGTTTACGACCTCGATGTTGGATCAGGACATCCTAATGGTGCAGCCGCTATTAAGGGTTCGTTTGTTCAACGATTAAAGTCCTACGTGATCTGAGTTCAGACCGGAGTAATCCAGGTCAGTTTCTATCTATGACATACTTTTTTCTAGTACGAAAGGACCGAAAAGAGGGGGCCCCTACTCCCGGCACGCCCCTCCCTCACCTTATGAAACCAACTAAAATAGGCAAGAGGACATACCCGTACTAACCGAGAAAATGTTATGTTAAGGTGGCAGAGCCCGGCATTGCAAAAGTCCTAAACCCTTCCCACAAAGGTTCAAGTCCTTTCCTTAACTATGCCCTCAACACTTATCATCTACCTAATTAACCCCCTAACCTTTATCGTCCCTGTTTTACTAGCCGTTGCTTTCCTAACATTACTTGAACGAAAAGTTCTAGGCTACATACAACTACGTAAGGGGCCAAATGTCGTAGGCCCTTACGGCCTCCTCCAGCCCATCGCAGACGGCATTAAGCTATTCATCAAAGAACCCGTACGCCCCTCAACTTCCTCCCCCCTTCTTTTCCTTCTAACCCCCGCCCTAGCTCTTACACTAGCCCTCACACTATGAGCCCCCATACCTCTACCCTACCCCGTTATTGACTTAAACCTTGGCATTTTATTCATCCTTGCCCTATCTAGTCTCGCAGTGTACTCAATTCTAGGATCAGGCTGGGCCTCCAACTCAAAATACGCACTCATCGGAGCTCTTCGGGCAGTAGCCCAAACCATCTCATACGAAGTCAGCCTAGGACTGATCCTATTAAATATTATCATTTTCACCGGAGGCTTTACACTTCACACCTTCAACGTAGTCCAAGAAAGCACATGACTAATCTTGCCCGCCTGACCTCTAGCCGCAATATGATATATTTCAACACTAGCCGAAACAAACCGTGCCCCCTTTGACCTAACCGAAGGCGAATCCGAACTTGTCTCAGGTTTTAATGTAGAATATGCAGGAGGCCCTTTCGCTTTATTTTTCCTGGCAGAATATGCCAATATTCTTCTCATAAATACACTTTCTGCCACCTTATTCCTAGGAGCCTGCCACATTCCCCTATTCCCCATACTTACCACAATTAACATAATGACAAAAGCTGCCCTCCTCTCAATTCTCTTCTTATGAGTCCGAGCCTCATATCCTCGTTTCCGGTACGATCAGCTTATACACTTAATCTGAAAAAACTTCCTACCCCTCACATTAGCCCTACTTATCTGACACCTCGCACTCCCCATCGCGTTTGCAGGTCTCCCACCGCAATAATCAACCCAGAAGCTGTGCCTGAATCAAAGGATCACTTTGATAGAGTGAATCATGAAGGTGAAAGCCCTTCCAGCTTCTTAGAAAGAAGGGGTTCGAACCCTACCCGGAGAGATCAAAACTCTCAGTGCTTCCTCTACACCACTTTCTAGTAAGGTCAGCTAAATTAAGCTCTTGGGCCCATACCCCAAATATGTTGGTTAAAATCCTTCCCTTACTAATGAACCCCTACATCTTAACTGCCCTCCTATTTGGCCTTGGCTTAGGCACTACAATTACACTAGCAAGCTCACACTGACTGCTAGCCTGAATAGGCCTAGAAATTAATACTCTTGCCATCATTCCACTAATAGCCCAACACCACCATCCACGGGCAGTTGAAGCAACCACCAAATATTTCCTTACCCAAGCAACAGCAGCCGCTACACTCCTCTTCGCAGGCACTACCAATGCCTGACTCTCTGGTCAATGAGATATTCAACAGGTGTCTCACCCATTTCCTGCAACCATACTCACCCTCGCCCTCGCCCTAAAAATTGGCCTTGCCCCCTTCCACACCTGACTACCCGAAGTCCTTCAAGGACTCGACTTAACCACCGGCCTAATTCTTTCTACATGACAAAAACTTGCCCCCTTTGCCTTACTTATCCAAATCCAACTTGTTAACCCAAGCCTAGTAATACTTCTAGGCCTCCTTTCTATTTTAGTAGGGGGCTGAGGAGGGCTTAATCAAACCCAACTCCGAAAAATCCTCGCATATTCTTCAATCGCCCATCTCGGCTGAATAATCCTAGTATTGCAATTCTCCCCTTCCCTTGCCCTCCTCACCCTAATGGTATACTTCATTATGTCATCCGCAACATTCCTCGTCTTCAAACTAAACAAATCAACTAACATCAACGCACTCGCAACTTCCTGAGCAAAAGCCCCCATCATCACCTCCTTAACACCCCTAACTCTCTTATCCCTAGGAGGCCTCCCACCTCTTACTGGCTTCATGCCAAAATGACTAATCTTACAAGAGCTAACTAAACAAAGCCTCGCCCCCACAGCCACACTAGCCGCACTAGCTGCTTTACTCAGCCTATACTTCTACCTACGACTCTCATATGCAATAACCCTGACCGCCTCTCCAAACACCTTAACAGGTACCACCCCTTGGCGACTCACTTCCTCACAACTAACCTTGCCCCTCGCCATCTCCACTGTAGCCACCATTTCCCTCCTTCCACTAACACCCGCCATAGTGGCCCTACTAACCCTTTAAGAGACTTAGGTTTAACATCAGACCAAGAGCCTTCAAAGCCCTCAGTAGAAGTGAAAATCTTCTAGTCCCTGTAAGACCTGCAGGGCACTATCCCACATCTTCTGCATGCAAAACAGACGCTTTAACTAAGCTAAGGCCTTACTAGACAGGCAGGCCTCGATCCTACAAACTTTTAGTTAACAGCTAAACGCTCAAACCAGCGAGCATCCGTCTAATCTTTCCCCCGCCTGACCGGCGAAAAAGGCGGGGGAAAGCCCCGGCAGGCTGTTAGCCTACTTCTCTAGATTTGCAATCTAACGTGTAAGACACCTCAGGACTTGGTAAGAAGAGGACTCAAACCTCTGTATGTGGGGCTACAATCCACCGCTTAAATCTCAGCCATCTTACCTGTGGCAATCACGCGTTGATTTTTCTCGACTAACCATAAAGACATCGGCACCCTCTATCTAGTATTTGGTGCTTGAGCTGGGATAGTAGGTACTGCCCTAAGTCTGCTCATTCGGGCAGAGCTCAGCCAACCAGGCTCCCTCCTGGGCGACGACCAGATCTATAACGTAATTGTTACAGCACATGCATTCGTAATAATTTTCTTTATAGTAATACCAATTATGATTGGAGGGTTCGGAAACTGACTGATTCCTCTAATGATTGGAGCCCCAGATATAGCCTTCCCTCGGATAAATAACATGAGCTTTTGGCTCCTGCCCCCCTCCTTTTTCCTACTCCTTGCCTCTTCTGGCGTAGAGTCCGGGGCTGGTACTGGATGAACGGTTTATCCCCCACTAGCTGGCAACCTAGCACACGCCGGAGCATCCGTTGATCTAACCATCTTCTCCCTTCACCTCGCAGGAGTTTCCTCCATCCTTGGGGCAATTAACTTCATCACAACAATTCTTAACATGAAACCCCCTGCCATATCTCAGTACCAGACCCCTCTTTTCGTGTGATCTGTTTTAATTACAGCCGTCCTGCTTCTCCTATCCCTGCCCGTTCTTGCAGCCGGGATTACAATACTCCTTACAGATCGAAACCTCAATACAACCTTTTTCGACCCCGCAGGAGGAGGCGACCCTATCCTGTACCAACACCTGTTCTGGTTCTTCGGACATCCTGAAGTATACATTCTGATTCTCCCTGGCTTCGGAATAATTTCCCACATCGTAGCATACTACTCAGGTAAAAAAGAACCCTTCGGTTATATAGGAATAGTCTGAGCTATAATGGCCATCGGCCTTCTAGGCTTTATTGTTTGAGCTCACCACATATTCACAGTAGGAATAGACGTAGACACTCGAGCTTATTTTACATCCGCTACTATAATTATTGCGATCCCTACCGGTGTCAAAGTCTTTAGCTGACTAGCAACCCTCCATGGGGGCGCTATCAAATGAGAAACCCCTCTTCTATGGGCACTTGGCTTTATTTTCCTTTTCACTGTAGGGGGCCTTACAGGAATTGTCCTAGCCAACTCATCCCTTGACATTGTTCTTCACGACACATACTACGTAGTAGCCCACTTCCATTATGTCCTGTCTATGGGGGCTGTCTTTGCCATCCTCGCCGCCTTCGTACACTGATTCCCTCTGTTTACAGGCTACACCCTTCACACCACTTGAACAAAAATCCACTTCGGGATTATGTTTGTTGGGGTAAACCTAACCTTCTTCCCCCAACACTTCCTTGGTCTGGCCGGAATACCCCGACGATACTCAGACTACCCAGACGCCTACACGCTTTGAAATACAATATCTTCTTTCGGCTCACTAATTTCTCTCACAGCCGTAATTATATTCCTATTTATTATTTGAGAAGCATTTGCTGCTAAACGGGAAGTTCGATCAGTTGAACTAACCACAATAAACGTAGAGTGACTACACGGCTGCCCTCCTCCTTATCACACATTTGAAGAGCCTGCATTCGTCCAAGTCAACTAACTACCGAGAAAGGAAGGAATTGAACCCCCGTAGGTTGGTTTCAAGCCAACCACATAGCCACTCTGTCACTTTCTTTATAAGACTCTAGTAAAATTTATATACATTGCCTTGTCAAGGCAAAATTGTAGGTTAGACTCCTACGTGTCTTAACTACTTAATGGCACATCCGACACAATTAGGTTTCCAAGACGCAGCCTCACCCATTATAGAAGAGCTTCTTCACTTCCACGACCATGCTTTAATAATCGTTTTTATAATTAGCACACTAGTTCTTTACATCATTGTGGCTATAGTAACTACCAAAATTACTAACAAACACATCCTAGACTCCCAGGAAATTGAAATCGTATGAACTGTTCTCCCAGCCGTCATCCTAGTCTTAATTGCCCTCCCCTCTCTTCGTATTCTCTACCTTATGGATGAAGTAAATAACCCCCACCTTACAGTCAAAGCCATCGGACACCAATGATACTGAACTTATGAATATACTGACTACGGCGAATTAAGCTTCGACTCATATATGATCCCTACACAAGACCTAACCCCTGGCCAATTCCGCCTCTTAGAAGTAGACCATCGAATAATTGTCCCAACAGAAGCACCTGTTCGAGTCCTTGTTTCCGCCGAAGACGTATTACACTCCTGAGCCGTTCCAGCCCTTGGTGTTAAAATAGACGCAGTTCCTGGACGTCTCAACCAAACAGCTTTCATCGCATCTCGACCCGGAGTTTTTTATGGTCAATGCTCAGAAATCTGCGGAGCCAACCACAGTTTTATACCTATCGTAGTAGAAGCCGTCCCACTAGCACACTTTGAAGACTGATCTACTAAGGCCCTTCAAGACGCCTCACTAAGTAGCTGAATTGGGGACAGCGTTAGCCTTTTAAGCTAAAGTATGGTGACTCCCACCCACCCATAGTGACTCATGCCTCAACTTGACCCGGCGCCGTGATTTAACATTCTTGTTTTTTCCTGGCTAGTTTTCCTTATTATTATTCCCCCGAAAATCATAGCCCACACTTTCCCTAACGAGCTTAACCCACAGAGCACTCACAAACCCAAAATGAGCTCCTGAGCCTGGCCATGGCACTAAGTTTTTTTGATCAATTTCTAAGCCCGGTACTTTATGGGGTCTCCCTAACAACTCTTGCCTTAACACTCCCCTGAGTTCTTTTCCCAACCCCCACCTCCCGCTGGCTTAATAACCGACTCCTGTCTCTCCAAAGTTGATTTATTAGTCGCTTCACACAGCAGCTCCTCCTACCTCTAAACCCTGCAGGCCATAAGTGAGCCCTTGTTTTTTGCTCACTTATAGTATTCCTAATTTCTCTTAATTCACTTGGGCTTTTACCCTACACGTTTACCCCAACCACCCAACTCGCTCTTAATATGGGTTTCGCAGTCCCCTTTTGACTAGCCACAGTCTTAACAGGTCTACGAAATCAGCCGAATGTTGCCATTGCCCACATTCTGCCTGAAGCCACCCCCGGACCCCTGGTCCCAGTACTGATTATAATTGAAACCGCTAGCTTATTCATCCGCCCGCTAGCACTAGGAGTACGACTAACCGCTAACCTTACCGCCGGCCATCTTCTTATTCAACTAATTTCCACAGCCACATTTGTTCTTATTCCCATAATACCCGGCGTTGCACTCCTGACAATAATGTTACTTTTCCTGTTATCGCTCCTAGAAGTAGCGGTCGCTATAATTCAAGCTTATGTATTTGTTCTCCTCCTAAGTTTATACTTGCAAGAGAACCTCTAATGGCCCGTCAAGCACATGCGTATCATATAGTTGACCCCAGCCCCTGACCATTAACAGGCGCAGTCGGCGCTCTGCTAATAACATCAGGACTTGCAATTTGATTCCACTACCATTCTATAACACTCATTTTCCTTGGAACAATTATTCTTCTCTTAACCATATATCAATGATGACGAGACATCGTACGAGAAGCTACATTCCAAGGACATCACACACCCCCAGTCCAAAAAGGCCTCCGATATGGGATAATCCTGTTTATTACTTCAGAAGTTTTCTTCTTCCTTGGGTTCTTCTGGGCCTTCTACCACTCAAGTCTCGCCCCCACCCCCGAACTAGGAGGTTGCTGACCCCCCACAGGAATCACCACACTAGACCCATTTGAAGTCCCCCTCCTTAATACAGCTGTTCTACTTGCATCCGGTGTAACAGTCACCTGAGCCCATCACGCTATCATAGAAGGAAACCGAAAAGATGCAATCCAAGGCCTTCTAGTAACAATTCTCCTCGGTTTCTATTTTACTGCTCTTCAAGCAATAGAATATTATGAAGCCCCCTTTACAATTGCAGACGGAGTTTACGGTTCCACCTTCTTTGTAGCAACCGGCTTTCACGGACTCCACGTAATTATTGGCTCAACCTTCTTAGCCGTCTGCCTACTACGCCAGATTCAATACCACTTCACTTCCCAACACCACTTTGGATTTGAAGCAGCCGCCTGATACTGACACTTCGTAGATGTAGTTTGACTATTCCTCTATATCTCCATCTACTGATGAGGCTCATAATCTTCCTAGTACAAGCTTAGTATAAGTGACTTCCAATCACTCGATCTTGGTTAAAATCCAAGGAAAGATAATGAATCTAATTACAGCAATTTTCAGCATTTCTGTACTCCTATCACTAATCCTCATCATAGTAGCATTTTGGCTCCCCCTAATAGGCCCTGACCACGAAAAACTCTCCCCTTATGAATGCGGCTTTGACCCACTAGGAACAGCCCGACTGCCCTTTTCCCTCCGATTCTTCTTAATCGCTATTCTCTTCCTGCTCTTTGACCTGGAAATCGCCCTTCTCCTACCACTCCCCTGAGGAGATCAACTGGCCTCACCCCTACTTACTTTTCTCTGAGCTGCAGCCGTCTTAACCCTCCTCACCCTAGGCCTAGTCTACGAATGACTTCAAGGGGGCTTAGAATGAGCTGAATAGGTAATTAGTTTAAACAAAACATTTGATTTCGGCTCAAAAGCTTGTGGTTAAAGTCCACAATTAACCTAATGACACCCACACATTTTGCTTTTTCATCAGCCTTCATGTTGGGCTTATCCGGCCTTGCCCTTCATCGGACACACCTTCTTTCTGCCCTTTTATGTCTAGAAGGGATAATACTCTCCCTCTTCCTAGCCCTCTCTCTATGAGCCCTTCAACTTAACGTTTCCATCTTTTCCGCCTCACCCATGCTACTCCTCGCATTCTCAGCCTGTGAGGCAAGCGCTGGACTAGCCCTTCTGGTAGCCACTGCCCGAACCCACGGCAGCGATCGCATACAAAATCTTAACCTTCTTCAATGCTAATTATTCTTGTCCCCACCCTTCTACTAGTACTAACAACTTGGCTAACCCCCGCCAAGTGACTATGGCCCACCACCCTTATACACAGCCTAATTATTGCCTTCGCTAGCCTTCATTGACTAGAAAACATGTCAGAAGTAGGATGGTCACACCTTAACACCTACATGGCAACCGACCCCCTCTCCACACCCCTCCTAATTCTCACTTGCTGACTCCTTCCCCTAATAATCCTCGCCAGCCAAAATCATACAAAACATGAGCCCGTAAGCCGACAACGAATATATATTACACTCCTTACATCCCTGCAAATCCTCCTAATCATGGCTTTCGGTGCTACCGAACTTATAATATTCTACGTAATATTTGAAGCCACTCTAATCCCCACCCTTATTATTATTACCCGATGAGGAAACCAAAAAGAACGCCTCAACGCAGGCATGTATTTCCTCTTTTACACCCTAGCAAGCTCCCTCCCACTACTTATTGCCCTCCTAATATTACAAAAAAATGTTGGAACCCTATCTCTTCTCCCTGCCCCCCTTCCAATTACAGGAGTGCCTATAACAAGCTCAACCAAACTATGATGAGTAGCCTGTCTCTTAGCTTTCCTAGTAAAAATGCCACTATACGGCGCCCACCTTTGACTTCCTAAAGCACACGTAGAAGCCCCCATCGCTGGCTCCATAATTCTTGCTGCAGTCCTTCTAAAACTTGGTGGCTATGGGATAATACGTATACTCCCGACACTAGAACCCCTAACCAAAGAACTAAGCTACCCCTTTATTCTCCTTGCACTTTGAGGGGTTGTAATAACAGGGTCAATCTGCATACGCCAGACAGACCTAAAATCCCTCATCGCCTACTCATCTGTAAGCCACATAGGACTGGTAATTGCAGCTATCCTAATCCAATCATCCTGAGCGCTTTCAGGTGCAATAATCCTTATAATTGCACACGGCCTAACATCTTCCGCTATATTCTGCCTAGCAAATACCGCCTATGAACGAACACACAGCCGAACCATGCTCTTAACACGAGGAATGCAAATAGTCCTTCCATTAATAGTCTCCTGATGGTTCGCCGCTAGCCTTGCCAACCTAGCCCTTCCCCCACTCCCAAATCTCATAGGAGAACTAGCCATTATTACCTCCCTATTCAACTGGTCTCCCTGAACAATCATCCTAACCGGAGCAGGCACCCTCATTACTGCCGGCTACACCCTCTATATATTCCTCTCCATCCAACGCGGCACTCTTCCTACACATATTATTGCCCTAGACCCCTCACACTCCCGAGAACACCTACTGATAGCACTCCACATACTACCACTCTTCCTACTGATCCTCAAACCTGAACTAATTTGAGGCCTAGCCGCCTGTAGGCATAGTTTAACATAAAACTTTAGATTGTGATTCTAAGAATAGAGGTTAAACCCCTCTTGCTTACCGAGAGAGGCTCGCAGCAGCAGAGACTGCTAATCTTTGTTATCTAGGTTGGACCCCTAGACTCACTCGCCACTGCTCCTAAAGGATAACAGCCCATCCGTTGGTCTTAGGAACCAAAAACTCTTGGTGCAAATCCAAGTAGTAGCTATGCATCCTACACCTCTCATAATATCTTCCGCCCTGATTCTCATTTTTATTACACTACTATACCCGTTACTCACAACTCCAACCCCCCGCCCCCTAAAAGAAATCTGAGCTCTCTATCAAGTGAAAACAGCAGTAAAACTAGCCTTCTTCATCAGCCTCCTCCCCATATTTCTTTTCTTTAATGAAGGTGCAGAAGCCATCATCACCAATTGAAATTGAATAAATACCTTAACCTTTGATATTAACATTAGCTTTAAATTTGACCATTACGCCATCATCTTTACCCCCGTTGCCCTTTATGTGACCTGGTCCATCCTCGAATTCGCAGCATGATACATGCACTCCGACCCGCAAATAGACCGCTTCTTCAAGTACCTTCTCACCTTTCTAATTGCTATGATCATCCTAGTAACGGCAAACAACATATTCCAGCTGTTCATTGGATGAGAAGGGGTAGGCATTATATCCTTCCTTCTCATTGGCTGATGATACGGGCGAGCAGATGCAAACACCGCCGCCCTCCAAGCAGTCCTATACAACCGAGTTGGAGATATCGGACTAATCTTAAGTATAGCCTGAATCGCAATAAACTTAAACTCATGAGAAATACAACAAATCTTTGCCGCTGCTAAAAATATGGATCTTACCCTGCCCCTCCTCGGCCTAATCCTTGCCGCTACTGGTAAGTCCGCCCAATTTGGCCTACACCCCTGACTTCCCGCTGCAATAGAAGGCCCCACCCCGGTTTCTGCCCTACTGCACTCCAGCACTATGGTAGTTGCAGGGATCTTCCTTCTTATCCGAATAAGTCCTCTCTTAGAAAACAATCAAATTGCCCTCACTACTTGCCTATGCCTAGGGGCCCTCACCACTTTATTTACTGCTACCTGCGCCCTCACCCAAAATGATATCAAGAAAATTGTTGCTTTCTCAACCTCCAGCCAACTAGGCCTAATAATAGTAACCATCGGCCTAAACCAACCTCAACTTGCATTCCTTCACATCTGTACCCACGCCTTTTTCAAAGCAATACTCTTCCTATGCTCTGGCTCAATTATCCACAGCCTTAATGACGAACAAGATATCCGAAAAATAGGGGGAATACACTACCTTGCACCATTTACCTCTTCCTGCATAACAATTGGCAGCCTCGCCCTAACAGGTACTCCATTCCTCGCCGGCTTCTTTTCTAAAGACGCCATCATCGAAGCTTTAAACACATCTTACCTAAACGCCTGGGCCCTAGCCTTGACACTTGTAGCCACTTCTTTCACAGCCATCTATAGCCTCCGTGTCATCTTCTTTGTCTCCATAGGTCATCCCCGATTCAACCCACTATCCCCTATCAATGAGAATGACCCAAAAGTAATCAACCCAATTAAACGACTAGCCTGAGGAAGCATTATCGCCGGCCTCTTAATCACCTCCCATATTGTCCCTATAAAAACCCCCATCATAACTATACCTCCTTTACTAAAATTAGCCGCTTTACTAGTCACCATTACCGGACTCCTCCTAGCCCTCGAATTGGCATCTCTAACAACCAAACAAATTAATGTCAAACCCCAATCAACCCCCCACCACTTCTCAAACATACTAGGGTTCTTCCCAATTATTATTCATCGCCTAATACCTAAACTAAACCTGACACTAGGCCAAACAATCGCCAACCAGACATTAGACCAGTCTTGGCTTGAAAAAACAGGTCCCAAAGCAATCGTCACCCCCAATGTACATTTAGCCACCATAACAAGTAACGCCCAACAAGGCACTATCAAAGCCTACCTCACCTTATTCCTCCTAACAACCTCTTTCGCCTCCCTCATCTACTCCCTTTAGACCTCACGCATCGCCCCCCGACTTAACCCGCGAGTCAACTCTAACACCACAAGTAAAGTAAGAAGAAGAACCCATCCACTGATAATCAGTATACTTCCTCCCAACGAATACATAAACGCGGCACCCCCACTATCCCCGCGAGACACTGAAAGATCAGTAGGATCCGACAACCCCCAAGAGAACTCATGTCACTCTTCCCAGAAAATCCCACCACCCACAATTACCACTGCCAAGTAAAATGCCATATACCCCATAACAGAGGAATCCCCTAGACTTTCCGGGTGCGGGTCCGCAGCGAGAGCTGCTGAATACGCAAACACAACTAACATTCCTCCCAAATAAATCAAAAACAAAATCAAAGACAAAAAGACCCCTCCCTCCTGTGCTAATACCACGCACCCAAAAATCGCCACCACTACCAAACTAAAAGCAGCAAAAAAAGGAGAAGGATTCGCAGCAACTCCTACAAGACCAAATACTAAACCAAATAAAAAGAATTCTACAATATAAGACATAGTTTCTGCCAGGACTCTAACCAGGACTAATGGCTTGAAAAACCACCGTTGTTACTTCAACTACAAAAACCCTTAATGGCCAGCCTACGTAAAACCCACCCTCTTTTAAAAATCGCCAACAATGCACTAGTCGACCTCCCTGCTCCCTCCAACATCTCAGTATGGTGAAACTTTGGCTCCCTACTAGGCCTCTGCCTAGTAACCCAAATCCTAACCGGGCTATTCCTTGCCATGCACTATACAGCCGATGTTGCTACAGCATTCTCTTCCGTCGCCCATATCTGCCGAGACGTAAACTACGGCTGACTAATCCGAAACCTCCACGCCAACGGTGCCTCCATATTCTTCATCTGCATCTATCTTCATATTGGCCGAGGACTCTACTATGGGTCATATCTCTATAAAGAGACATGAAACATCGGTGTAGTCCTCCTCCTTCTTGTCATAGCAACTGCCTTTGTTGGATATGTCCTCCCATGAGGGCAAATATCATTCTGAGGAGCCACTGTTATTACTAATCTCCTCTCTGCTGTTCCCTACATCGGAAATACCCTCGTACAATGAATCTGAGGGGGGTTCTCAGTAGATAACGCCACCCTAACCCGATTCTTCGCCTTCCACTTCCTCCTCCCCTTCATTATTGCGGCCGTTACTATAATTCACCTAATGTTCCTCCACCAAACAGGCTCCAACAACCCCCTTGGCCTGAACTCGGACATAGATAAAATCTCCTTCCACCCTTACTTCTCATACAAAGACTTATTAGGATTCGCAATCACCCTAGTTGCCCTCTCTTCTCTTGCCCTATTCACACCGAATCTGCTAGGAGACCCAGACAACTTCATCCCAGCCAACCCCCTCGTCACCCCACCACATATCAAACCTGAATGATATTTCCTCTTTGCATACGCCATCCTGCGCTCTATTCCAAACAAACTAGGAGGAGTACTGGCCCTCCTTGCCTCCATCCTAGTCCTTATAGTAGTTCCAATACTCCACACGTCAAAACAACGGGGCCTAACCTTCCGCCCACTCACCCAACTTCTGTTCTGATCCCTAATCGCAACTGTTATAATCCTCACATGAATCGGAGGCATGCCTGTTGAAGAGCCCTATATCATCATCGGACAAGTGGCATCAGTTCTCTACTTCTGCCTATTCCTGATTGCCATGCCAATCACGGGCTGACTAGAGAATAAATTCCTTGGATGATCCTGCACTTGTAGCTTAATGTTAAAGCGCCGGTCTTGTAAGCCGGAAATAGGGGTTAAAATCCCCTCTTCTGCTCAAAGAGAGGGGACTCGAACCCCCGCCGCTAACTCCCAAAGCTAGTATTCTCAATTCGAACTACTCCTTGAGTAAACTTAAAACATTACGTGTACATTATATACATATATGTATTAACACCATATATATATATATACCATATATAATTATATGTATTCAAGGACATACATGTTTGACGAACATATTAATTCATTAAACCAAGTGATATTAATAAATGGGAACACAAGATTTACTAAAACCATTTAATTGTATTTAGCAATTAATCATGAATAGGTAATGGGTAACTTATATACTCCACAATAAACTTAAATTTAATGAATATATACCAAGTATCAGCATCTCGATTATAAGAACATACAGCCCAATAAGAACCTACCATCAGTTGATATCTTTATGATAACGGTTATTGAAGGTGAGGGACAATTATTTGTGGGGGTTTCACAACATGAACTATTCCTGGCATTTGGTTCCTATTTCAGGGGCAAAAACTGGTATCATTCCCCACAAACTTCTTGACGCTGGCATAAGTTAATGGTGGATCCCATATGGCGCGATTACTCAACATGCCGGGCGTTCTTTCCAGGGGATAGGGGGTTAATCTTTTTTGTCTTCCTTTCATTTGACATTTCAGAGTGCGCACGGTATATGTCTCTTAAGGTTGAACATTTACCTTGCTTGAAGTAAAATAAGTTAATGATGAAAAGACATGACATGGAGAATTGCATTATATTATATCATGAGCATAAATGGATATATATCCCCATAAAAACCCCTGATTATGCCCCCGGGGTTTATTGCGCGTAAACCCCCCCCTACCCCCCCCACACTCCTGAGATGACTATTATTCCTATAAACCCCCCCGTAAACAGGAAAGCCTCTAGAAGTATGTTTTTGATAAAAAATGTGTTTATTTATAATATTATAATAATGCAAAT